CTCCGTACAGTACCCAATAAGTTATTGGGTGTTCTCTTAATGGTTTTAGTACCAACGGGATTATTGACAGTACCCTTTTTGGAGAATGTTAATAAATTCCAGAATCCATTTCGTCGTCCAGTAGCTACAACAGTTTTTTTGATCGGTACCGCGACAGCTCTTTGGTTAGGTATTGGAGCAACATTACCTATTGATAAATCTCTAACTTTAGGACTTTTTTAATTTTAAGTTGATTTAACCGTGAAATAGTACGCGTATGTATCTAGGGAATAGTCGCTTCAAAGTGAATTCTCCCTAGATACATCTCTTCAATTTCATTATCAATCCATTCTGGATATACGGATGATGCTAAGGATTCAAAACCCATTTTCTTCTTTTCTTTCTTTCTAAAAAGATGAAATAATCCCAATGGATTTAAAACTTATTCTTAGGTAAATCAATTGCAAAATGCTTCTGTAGAATGTCCAATATCTGTTTTACATCTTCTATGCGAAGATGTTCAATTCTCATAAGATCTTCTTGACTGTTATTCAAAAGGTCAAATAATGTATGTATATTGGACCTTTTGAGACAATTATAGGTCCTGGGGGGCAATTCTGATTGGTCAATAAAAATACATTTCAATGCAATTCCTTTTTTGTTTTTCCTTATATTAGCCAATCTATCATGAAAGGTAAAAAGGGATACAGTAAACCTGTTTTGATTGTCTTCTAAATTTAAATGAATGTCCTCTTCCTCCGCATGTAGAAAAGGAATAAATAAGTCAATCAAATTACGGGAAGCTTCGTGAAGTGCTTCTTTAGGAGTTAAACTCCCATTCGTCCATATTTCAATAAAAAGTATCTCTTGTTTCTCATTCCCACTCCCATAAGAATGAATACTATGATTCGCATTTCGAACAGGCATAGATACAGCATCTATAGGATAACTTCCATCTTGATAGTTATTTGGAGATTTCATACGATATCCGCAATCCCTCTCGATTTGTAATTCAATACACAAATTAATTGGCTCCGTCAGGCTAGCTACATGCTGTGTAGTATCAACTATTTCCACAGAAGGTGGTGAGATGATATCTTGAGCAGTTACGTTTTTAGGACCCCTGACGCAAATGGATGCGTCACGAGTTCCATACAGATTACTTCTCAATACAATTTCTTTCAAATTCATTAAAATTTCATGTACTGATTCTTCAATACCAACTATAGTAGAATATTCATGTGGTACCTTATCAGATTTTGCACGTGTGATACATGTTGCTTCTATTTCTCCAAGTAAAGCCTTTCGCATCGCGATACCTATCGTATCTGCTTGACCTTTCATAAGCGGGGACAGAACGAAACGGCCATAATAAAGACGCTTACTGTCTGTTCTTGATTCAACACACTTCCACTGTAGTGTCCGAGTGGATACTGCTACTTCTTCTCGAACCATACTAATATTATTGCAGATCATTGAATCATTTATTTCTCTTGAAATCCATTCAATTCTTATTTCTACACACGTCTTTTTTTAGGGGGCCTACATCCATTATGTGGCATAGGGGTTACGTCACGTACGAAACTTAATAGTATACCACTTCTGCGAATGGCTCGTAATGCTGCATCTCTTCCGAGACCAGGGCCTTTTATCATGACTTCTGCCCGTTGCATGCCCTGATCCACTACTGTACGAATAGCATTTCCTGCTGCGGTTTGAGCAGCAAATGGTGTCCCTCTTCTTGTGCCTCTGAATCCACAAGTACCCGCGGAGGACCAAGAAACCACCCGACCTATTACATCTGTAACAGTCACAATGGTATTGTTGAAACTCGCTTGAACATGAATAACTCCTTTTTGTATTCTACATCCATTCTTACGTGAACCAATTCTTGGTATAGGTTTTGTCATATTTTATCATCTCATAAATATGAGTCAGAGATATACGGATATATCCATTTCATGTCAAAACAGATCCTTTATTTGATTTGCACATCGGGCCGTTTAGAAAGTCCCTTTTTAGAAAGATTACCCCTGTCTCTGTTTATGTCTCGGATTGGAACAAATTACTATAATTCGCCCCCGCCTACGGATCAGTCGACATTTTTCACAAATTTTACGAATGGAGGCCCTTATTTTCATATTTGTCATTCCTTAATGCCGAATATACTCCTTGGAAGAAAATAAGTCTCTTGAAATTTTGAACCTCGAATTGTATCCCCATGAAAGGAATGCTTAAATTCAAATAAAAGCCACCTAATCATTCGAATCTTTGTTGCGAAGTCTATAAATTATACGTCCCCTAGTTGAATCATAACGACTTACTTCGATTTTGACTCTATCTCCTGGTAGTATCCGTATAAAACTCCGTCGGATCCTCCCCGAAACATAACCTAGAATCAGATCCTCATTATCTAAACGAACTCGGAACATACCATTGGGAAGTGATTCAGTAATTAAACCTTCGTGAATTAATTTTTGTTCTTTCATTCCAGGTAACCCCCTTGAAGTATCAACTAATGGAGGAAGAGTGATAGTAGACAATCCGTCTTTCCTCTCTTTTTCCAAATAGCAAGTTACGGATCAAATTCGGATACCAGAAGGATCACCATATATAATACAAAATTTCTCCCCCAATTCCTTCTAGTCGAGCTTCTCGATCTGTCATTATACCTCGAGAAGTAGAAAGAATTACGATACCCATTCCACCTAAAATCCTAGGAATTCGTTGATAGTTGGAATAGATTCGTAGACCGGGTCGACTGATACGCTTTAAAATAGTTCGATATGTTCCCTTCCTATTCCTTCTATGTCGCAGGGTTGAAACCAAAAAATATTTGCTGTTTTCCCGATGTTTCCTAACGTTTTCAATAAACCCTTCTCGTAGAAGTATTTTAACAATGTTTTCGGTGATATTAGTAGATGTTATTCGAACCGTTCCCTTTTTATCCATGTTAGCATTTCTTATAGAAGTTATTATATCGGCAATAGTGTCCCTACCCATGACGAACTAGAATTCTTGGTGCCTCACAGTTTTGATATAATCAACATGTTCCACTTTTTTTTTTTTCATTTTTCTTATTTATTTATGAATTATTAAAGGTATATGCGTGAGACACAATCTACTAACGTGATCTATTTCAGATACCTTACTACACTCCATACTCTATTATGGTCTCATCTACTCGTATTTATCTATTTATAAGACTTCAGGAGCTAATGAGACTATTTTAGTGAAACTCAACTGTCTCAATTCCCGAGCGATCGCTCCAAAAACTCGAGTTCCTTTTGGATTTCCTTCTTGATCAATGACAACTGCTGCATTGTCATCATATCGTATTATCATACCGTTGTCACGTTTGAGTTCTTTACATGTACGCACAATTACAGCTCTGATCACTTCTGATCTTTCGAGAGGCATATTGGGCACTGCTTCTTTGATTACAGCAACAATAACGTCACCAATATGAGCATATCGCTGATTACTAGCTCCTATGATTCGAATACACATCAATTCTCGAGCCCCGCTGTTGTCTGCTACATTCAAATGGGTCTGAGGTTGAATCATATCATTTTTTGAATCTGCTCTTTCAATGCAAAGGACAAAGGAAAAAGAGAGAAATATTGTCTTCCCAGAAATCAAAAAATCTGCGATTGTATTTTTCATCACAAATACCCTTCAAATACCTATCACGCGATAATGAATTGAGTTCGTATAGGCATTTTGGACGCAGCTATTGAAATAGCTGCTCTGGCTACAGTTTCTGATATTCCGCCCATTTCATAAAGTATTCGACCTGGTTTAACGACAGATACCCAATATTCGGGAGATCCTTTCCCCGAACCCATGCGTGTTTCGGTAGGTCTTACTGTAACGGGTTTGTCGGGAAATATACGTACCCATATTTTTCCACCGCGGCGCGCATACCGTGTCATTGCCCGTCGTCCTGCTTCTATTTGTCTAGATGTGATCCAAGCGGGTTCAAGTGCCTGAAGAGCGTATTTACCGAAACAAATATGATTGCCTCGATAAGATATTCCCTTCATTCTTCCTCTATGTTGTTTACGGAATCTGGTTCTTTTGGGGTTCTAGTTGATGGTTTTTTCTCAATACCATCTCTACTGCAGAACCGGACATGAGAATTTCTTCTCATCCAGCTCCTCGCGAATGAAACGATTCAATAATATTACAGATGCACATGTATTTATTTAATGAATAATACACGGATTTATTGATATTTAATCTGTCACACAGGAATCCGTATATCTTGTATATTATCTTGTATATATAGCTAGACGTATATTTCTATTTATATGGGATAATGCCTTTCTTTTGAAAATGAATTCTTGACCTTTACCGAATCCGTCAAAATATTGCAATCCAATAATGGCTTCGCGGGCGAATATTTACTCTTTCCTTACTTTCTTCATTTGTAAGGTTGAACCTATGACCTATCAGAATAAATCAATTGGTTCCTGGTTGATTCCGCCATCCCACCCAATGAATCATTAGGATTTGTTTTTAATAGAATCTTCTGCAGTCACAGGTTCCGTCGTTCCCATAGCTTTTCATTAATGGCTAGGCCTGAACTATGCAATGGAGCTCCTAATGAAATTCGTTCCCGAGCCAATCTCCTCAGTCTCTATTGACTCGAGGCTCTTTATTATTTGTATTTTTCTTATGAACCTTATTCATCTAATTACTAATTATGGACGAATCAGTATTGATGCTTTATCACACTGCTTTTTATGATAATGATGTGATTGATAGACCATACATATTGGAATCATATATCATGGAGATTCTCCTTCTCTCTTTCTCTCGCCCTTCCATTTACCCACATCCTTCTATTTTCCTTTCCCTTTCCAAGCCATAAATGGACTTTTCCTTTATGGAAAAAAAAAAAGATTTCAGTTGTTACAACTATATGATCGATACATCATATAGTGACTGGTTCCTTGGATCTCGATAATACAAAGCAATGAGTTGGTTACTAGTTCTTATAGTTATTAGTTAGGGGCTGGTCTGTTTTTTTTTTTTTTGAATCCCAACTCTAAAGAAAAAACCAACGAGTCACACACTAAGCATAGCAGTTCTACCAAATGGTCAATCGAATTTTTATTCAACCCTATAGAATTTAGAATTAGAATTGCTCATTTTTCATTTTTTTTTTTTTTTTTATTGAAGTGAAAAGGAATAGTTTGTAGTTTTTGTTCTATCGCGGAATAGAATGGCAAGCAAAGGAGGGACCATTATTTCTCGTCTACAAATATCCAAATTTTGATGCCCAATATTCCATAGGCGGTTTGAACTGGATAGGAACAATGATCAATTTTAGCTCGAATGGTTTGTAGGGGAACCCTACCTTCTCTGATCCATTCGACACGTGCAATTTCTTTTCCGTCGATACGCCCTGCAATTTCCACTTGAATTCCTTTTGTGTCTGCTTCTTCAGTTAATTCAATAGCTTTTTTCATTGCCTTTCGAAACGAAACTCGATTCTTTAATTGTAGAGCTATATATTCTGCAAGAATATTAGGTTGTCCATAAGGTTTTGCAACTCTTGTAATAGCAATGTTAAGTCTCCGGTTCACAGAATGAAACCCCTTTTGTACATTGATCTGTAATTCTTTGATTCCTCGTGTTTGGCCTTCTATTAACAAGTTTTGGAATCCAATATAGATTATGACCTGGATCAGATCCATTTTTTTTTGAATCTCTATATGTGCAATTCCAATTCCTTCGAAACTTGAGGATATTCTTATATTTTTTTGTAAATATATCTTGATACAATCCCGTATTTTTTCATCTTCCTGTAGACCTATGTAATAACTTTTTGGTTGTGCGAACCAAAGGGAACGATGACTTTGGGTTTCCCCAAGTCGGAAACCAAGTGGATTTATTTTTTGACCCATCTTTTTTCTCTCTCTCTCTTTCTTTCTCTATATATCTTTCTATTATAGGATCTCTCCGTACATTTTTTGTTTCTAAAAATATATCCTGATCCGTTTTCTTTTTAGATCTATCCTTCAATACAATAATTATATGACAAGCGAGTCTTTCTATTGGATAACTACGTCCTCTAGCCCGGGGTTTGAACTTTTTCACGATAGTACCCCCATGGACTTCGGCTTTACTAATGACTGAATCAGCTTCGTTGAAACTTTTATTGTGACTAGCATTTGCTGCTGCAGAATAAACCAGTTTAAAAATGGGATAAAATGCTCGATAAGGCATGAGTTCCAGTAACATAAGTGTTTTCTCATAGGAATGTCCACGAATCTGATCAATGACTCTTCGTGCTTTGTGAGCAGACATAGATACATGTTGAGCTAAAGCTTGTACTTGTGTGCTCGAGCTCCTCTTCATCTTCTGCTTTTTCAAGGTCTTCTTCCACTTTCTCCACTTTGACATAAGGTTCACCTCCCACCAATGAACGACGAGCACCTACTTTGATTTTATTTTTTATTTTATTAAAGGAGAGATCTAGTATCGTTTCTCGCATGTCCCCGGAAAGTCAGAGTAGGTGCGAATTCTCCCAATTTGTGACCCACCATACGATCTGTTATATAAATAGGTATATGTGCCTTTCCATTATGAACGGCAATTGTATTGCCGATCATTGTGGGTATAATGGTAGATGCCCGGGACCAAGTTCCTATTATCTCTTTTTCCTCTCTCATGTTGAGCTTCTCCATTTTTGCCAATAAATGATTATCTACAAAAGGATTTTTTTTTAGTGAACGGGTCACGGCCGATTACTCCTTGTTAGTTAGTATTTTTGACTGAAGTTCTTTTCTCTATAAGAGGTAGAATAGAATAACCCGGTTGAAGCGTAATGATCATACGTCTGTAATGCATTTCCCATAATAGGTCCCATTCTTCTACCCTTTCCCGGGAGTCGATGACTATTTATAGCTATTACTTTGACGCCAAAGAAGAGTTCGACCCAATGCTTTATTTCTGTCCTAGTTGATCCTGATTCGACATTAGAAGTATATTGATTGTTCCCCAATAACCGAATACTCTTTTCTGTAAAGACTGCATATTTGATTCCATCCATAAATCCACTTTCTTCCCCACGAGTTCCAGTATCGATAAGAATTCTAGTTCTTACTCTTCATATGTTATGGTTGGTATGAATATACCATACCAATTCGTTATGTATGGATGATGAGATTCCATTGATACAGAGCCAATTCCAATAGACTTATTGAATATTCCCGTTGGCCTGCATCCAGCAGGAATTGAACCTACGAATTCGCCAATTATGAGTTGGGCGCTTTAACCATTCAGCCATGGATGCTTCGCGGGGGTCATTGTACATTGTGAATGACCCAATTCCAATTGAATTGGATTCCTTAGGAGGAATCAATGAGAGGACATCAATTCAAATCCTGGATCTTCGAATTGAGAGAGATCAAGAATTCTCACTATTTCTTAGATTCATGGACCAAATTCGATTCGGTGGGATCTTTCACTCCCATTTTTTTCCACCAAGAGCGCTTTATGAGACTCTTT